TGAATCTATTAAATCTAGATAAAAAAAGACAAAATAATTTCGAATAGAATCTTTTAAAACAAAAAGGAAAAAGAGAAAAGAATTTATAATATACTCCCGTTGCAGCTGATACTGCTGTTTTCTTGATCTACCCGAAGCTTTAATTCTTAGCGGATAATCCCAATTTAGGTTGAATAGTAGTACATTATTATCTAATTTTATTATATAAATATATAATAACAAATTATTAAAAAGATTAATACAAAAAAGAAAATATACGAAGAAATTCGTCCCCCCCCCACATATTTGATAGCCTCTCCTATAAAAAAACTGGAAATCCCAATTCCATTTGGAATTCCATCAATTACTTGTCTATCAAAAAAAAAATTGAATTTAGCTACCTTTCTTATACTCGCAATTAAAGATACTTCAAAAAAAGCATCTATATAACCACGATTATATGACCAATCATATATAACATTGATTATTTTATCAGCAATAATTTTTTTAGGAACACTTTTTTGAAATAAATTAAATAAGTTCAAATTTTGTAAAGATGAAAAAACAGGTTTGTAGAAAAAAGACGCTATAAATATTCCGAAAAAAGCTATACTCACCGAAAAAGTTGCATTTGTAAAAAATTCATACCAATCCACAGAATTCTTTGAATTTTGATGTAAAAGGTCTATAGACGGAATTAACAATTTAGATAAAATATCCAAATCTATTGGTTCTTGGCTAAAAGAAATGCCTATGGACCCGACGAAGAAAGTAAATAGTACTAATACAAGCATAGAAAATAGCATAGTATTGTCTGATTCATGAGGATAAAAAAAAGGAATGTTTTTAGTACCAAAATAGGTACTATCAAGAAAAAGACGTCTTATGCTTTTGACATTTCGATTAATTCGATGTGAATATGTCCTCTTCCGAAAAAAAGAAGTCCTTTCATTATTCTTAGTTGTTAATAAAGATAATAAATGAATTTTGTTTTTTAATTTTTTTTTTTCTTCTTTGCCCCATAAAGATATTGAATAGAAAGAACTATTTTTCTTTCCATTGAAATTTTGAAAATGAACGTTTAAATATCCTTCAAAAACAAGTAAATAGATTCGAAACATATAAAATGCAGTTAATCCTGCTGTGGAACAAGCTATTATTGCGAAAATTGGGGAATACAACCAACTATCATTTAGAATCTCATCCTTGGACCAAAAACAAGCAAAAGGTGGAATACCACAAAGAGAAAGTGTACCTATTAAAAAAGCGGTTTTTGTAATTGGGGCATGTTTTGTTAAACCGCCCATAAGAACCATATTTTGACTTTTATCTGGAGAATATCCAACAATAGCTTCCATTGAATGAATAATGGATCCAGATCCTAAAAATAACAATGCTTTTGAATAAGCATGAGTAATCAAATGAAATAAAGCGGCTCGATAAGAGCCCATACCTAAAGCTAACATCATATAACCCAATTGAGACATTGTAGAATAGGCCAAATTTTTCTTAATATCTTTTTGAGCAATAGCTAAAGTAGCTCCTAATACTACTGTTATTATACCTATCAAAGCTATTACACTCATTATGGGGGGTATAACTATGAAAAGAGGAAGAAGTCGAGCTACAAGAAAAATTCCTGCTGCTACCATAGTAGCAGCATGGATAAGAGCGGAAATAGGAGTAGGACCTTCCATAGCATCTGGTAACCATACATGAAGAGGGAATTGGGCAGATTTCGCAACTGATCCGCAAAATAACAAGAGGGCGCACAAAGTAACAAAAAAAAGATTCACCTCATTCTTATAAATTAAGTTGTTGAATATTTGAAATAAATCCCGAAATTCCAAACTACCCGTTATCCAATAAAAACCTAAAATTCCTAATAATAAACCAAAATCCCCCACACGATTAGTTACAAACGCTTTTTGACAAGCATTTGCCGCAATAGGACGTGTGAACCAAAAACCTATTAATAGATAAGAACACATTCCAACCAATTCCCAAAAAATATAAACTTGTATCAAATTTGAACTAGTAACTAACCCTAACATTGAAGTATTAAAAAAACTCAGATAAGTAAAAAATCTCAAATAGCCTTGATCATGAGACATGTAACTATCACTATAAATTAGAACCAGAATCCCAACAGTAGTGATTAATATTGACATTATAGAAGTAAGTGAATCAATCAAGTAGCCAAACTCTAAAGAAAGATCATTATTTATAGTCCAAGACCATACATATTGATAGATAGAACTATTCTGGATTTGATGAATAGATAGATCGATCGAAAAAATCATAACTATCGTTAACAATAAAATACTAGGAAAAGCCCACATACGGCGAATATTTTTTGTTGCCGTAGGAAAAAGTAGAAGTCCTATCCCTATAAAAATAGGAACTGGAAGTGGGATGAAAGGTATGATCCATGAATATTGATGTATATATTCCATACAAAAAAAAATAAAGAATAAAAAATATTTGGATTCTTGATGAATTTTGTTTCTTATTCATTTGTTTTATCTCTTTTGTAAAGGGGTTCGGTTAATAAAAAGTGAATAAAGAAATCGAATTTTATATTCTTAATTGTTCTGAATCTTTGCACAATCGTTCCAATATTGGAAAGTACAAAGTCAAAATCGGCCAATAACCAAATTCCTAGTGAAAATAAAAAAAAAATCTTATTATTTTAAGTAATATTAATTATAAGTAATATAAATAACTATGTTAGTCATTTTTATATATATATATATATTAAGAAAAATCACTATTAATAAATAATAATGAAATTTAATAATAATATAATAATAAAGAAAATAAAAATTTTGATATATAGAGTGAGGTTGGGGATAAATCATTACACCAAAACGAAGAACATTTGTTTATTTTGATATAAATTATAAAAACAATATAAATTAATTTCTTTTTGAACTAATTGATTCTTTTACATTACAATAAAAAGAGATCCATAGATATAGATCTATTATCTATGAAATATTTGGAAAAGGTTTATAATATTCAATGGTTTTACTTTAGTATAGAAAAAAAGAAAGAGGGAATTAAGATAAATAAGACATACGGCTAATTACAGAATAATTCGTTTTCATTTACAGAACAAATGTCTTTCACATCGAACTATAGTAATAAAAAAACTATCCTAATTGTATGGCAGTTCCAAAAAAGCGCACTTCTATATCAAAAAAAAATATTCGTAAAAATTTTTGGAAAAAAAAGGGATATTGGACAGCATTGAAAGCCTTTTCATTAGCTCAATCCATTTTTACAGGTAAATCAAAAAGTTTTTTTTGTAACAAATAAAAATGTTGGATTGGAATAATATAAATTAGCTCGATTCAAATCAAAGAGTACTCTTTAATACTCATTTTATACTAATACTAGTATAGAATATGGAATATATATTTAGAATATATTATATATATAATATATTCTAAATATATAGAATCTAATTTTTTCATATTTTTGATATTCGAATAAATACAAATTTTAAATTGACTTCTTATTATCAATTTATACTAAATGTTTAGTAAAGAAATGTATGTACTAAATAAATAGTGCACTTTAAGTGATTCTTTCAATCTCGACGATTGACTAAAGAGTTGGTTATTATGATTTCGAGTAAGCCGCTATGGTGAAATTGGTAGACACGCTGCTCTTAGGAAGCAGTGCTAGAGCATCTCGGTTCGAGTCCGAGTAGCGGCATGGCATCCTATCCTATCTTTTTAAAATTTGAAAAGAAGAAGTCCTATAATGAATTCAATTCCCTATTTCTATTCCTAGTATTCATACCTTTTTTATTTTCATTATAGATATTTATTTTCATTATCGATATGCTATTTTCAACTTTAGAGCATATATTAACTCATATATCGTTTTCCGTCATATCCATTGTTATTTCAATTCATTTGATAACCTTATTAGTCAATGAAATCGTAGGATTATATGATTTGTCCAAAAAAGCCATGATAATAACTTTTTTCTGTGTAACGGGATTGTTAATTACTCGTTGGTTTTTTTCGGGCCATTTACCATTTAGTGATTTATATGAATCACTAATCTTTCTTTCATGGGGTTTTTCCATTTTTCATATGGTTCCGTGTTTTAAAAAGGAAAAAAACCTTTTAAGTACAATAATCGCACCAAGTGTTATTTTTACCCAAGGCTTTGCGACTTCGGGTCTTTTAACCAAAATGCATCAATCTGTAATATTAGTACCCGCTCTACAATCCCATTGGCTAATGATGCACGTAAGTATGATGATATTGGGCTATGCAGCTCTTTTATGTGGATCATTATTATCAGTAGCTATTTTAGTCATTACGTTTCAAGAAGCCATCCAAATTCTTGCTTTTACCAAGAATTTGGATTTTTTAAATAAATCAGTTGATTTTGTCGAAATAAAATACATGAATATGGATGAAAGAAACAATGTTTTACGAAAAACATCTTTTTATTCTTCTCGAAATTATTATAGGTCTCAATTTATTCAACAATTGGATCGTTGGGGTTATCATATTATTAGTCTGGGTTTTCTGTTTTTAACGATAGGTATTCTTTCAGGGGCAGTATGGGCTAACGAGGCATGGGGGTCCTATTGGAATTGGGATCCAAAGGAAACTTGGGCCTTTATTACTTGGACCATATTCGCTATTTATTTACATACTAGGAAAAATAAAAAATTTGAAGGTGTAAATTCTTCAATAGTGGCCTCTATCGGATTTCTTATAATTTGGATATGTTATTTGGGGATCAATCTATTAGGAATAGGACTACATAGTTATGGTTCATTTACATCTAATTAAATTTCAATGAGTAAAGAACCTGAGAAATAAAAATATGGAAAGCATATAAATATATACTTTCCATAAATCGTGGAGAACCCTTTCAATCAAGTAATGTAATGATTCGAGGGGTTCTCACAAACAACAAACATATTGGATTATAATTTCAATTTTTTTAAGTGAATCTAACAGAAAAATATTCTTTTTCATAAGGTTTTTTTCTCTTTTTGATTCATTTATTCATGAAAATGCTCTATCAAAAATTAGCTAGAATAGCTTCAACCTTGTCAACCGAGAATGAAAAAATGAAATCCGGATAAATACCAATACCTATTACGGGTATAAGGATAGAAATCGAAATAAATAATTCTCTCGGCCCAGAATCAAAAAAATAAGAGTTTGGTGTATTAAAAAACTTGTATCCATAGAACATCTGCCGTAAGATAGATAATAAATAAATAGGAGTTAATATCATTCCAATTGCGGTTACAAAAGTAATTAGTATTTTCATCATGAAAAGATATTTTTGACTGGTAATTATTCCAAAAAAAACTATCAATTCGGCAACAAAACCGCTCATGCCCGGCAATGCAAGAGAAGCCATCGATAAGATAGTGAAAATCGTGAATATTTTTGGCATTGGGATAGCCATTCCGCCCATTTCGTCAAGATAAAGAAGACGTAGTCTATCATAACTAGTTCCTGCCAAGAAAAAAAGGGCAGCGCCAATAAATCCATGAGATATTATTTGTAAAATGGCCCCGTTGAGCCCAGTATCACTTATAGAACCAATTCCTAGAATTATGAAACCCATATGAGATACCGAAGAATAAGCTATTCTTTTTTTTAAATTACGTTGACCAAAAGATGTTGAAGCGGCATAGATTATTTGAATAGAACCTAATATCATTAACCAGGGACAAAATATTGAATGAGCGTGGGAAAATAATTCCATATTAATTCGAACCAACCCATATGCTCCCATTTTTAATAAGATTCCGGCTAAAAGCATACAAGTGCTGTAATGTGCCTCTCCGTGGGTATCTGGTAACCATGTATGTAAGGGTATAATCGGCGATTTGACAGCAAAAGCAATAAGAAATGCCGTATATAATATTATTTCTAGCGCCACAGGATACGATTGATTAGTTAATGTTTCAAAATTTAATGTTGGTTCATTAGAACCATATAAACCGATACCCAGAATTCCCATTAATAAAAAAACAGAACCTCCTGCAGTGTACAAAATAAACTTTGTAGCTGAATACAAACGTTTCTTTCCCCCCCACATGGCTAAAAGTAGATAAACGGGAATTAATTCCAATTCCCACATGATGAAAAAAAGTAAAATGTCTCGAGAAGAAAATGGTCCGATTTGACCGCTATACATTGCTAACATCAGGAAATAGAATAATGGGTATTCTCGAGTAACCGGCTGAGCCGCTAAAGTGGCTAAAGTAGTTATAAATCCCGTCAGTAAAATGGGTCCTATAGAGAGTCCATCTATTCCCAATCTCCAGTAAAAATCAAAAAAATTGATCCATTTATAATTCTCCGTCAGTTGAATTAGTGGATCATCCAATTGGAAATGATAACAAAATGCATAGGTTGTTAGAAGGAGATCGATTAAGCATATACAAATGCTATACCACCTAATTACCTTATTTCCCCTATGAGGGAATAAGAAAATTAAGGAACCTGCGGCTATTGGGAAAACTACAACTATTGTTAACCAAGGAAAATAATTCGTCATAAAAATAAGATCCACTTGGGCCAGAAAAGCCCGTGCTCAAAAAAAAAGACAAAATATTTTTTTGAGCACGGGTTTTTGCCAGTAAAAAAACGTATTCGTGTGGTGTTTTTTGAAACGTATCAATAAGCTAGACCCATACTTCGAGTTGTTTCAGGCCCTAAATAAACCCGAACACTTAAGAAATCCGTCGGACAAGCGGACTCACACCTCTTACAACCAACACAGTCCTCTGTTCTTGGGGCAGAAGCTATTTGCTTAGCTTTACATCCATCCCAAGGTATCATTTCTAATACATCTGTGGGACAAGCTCGGACACATTGAGTACATCCTATACATGTATCATAAATCTTTACTGAATGTGACATTATATCTATAGTAATTTTTGAACATAAAAAATGAAAATTATCGATCTAGTAAACTCGTAAATGAATCATATATTTATATACCAGATGAATCAATGATTTGTTATAATATTGTTAATCAAAAAAGATGTCTAGATAAATTTAGAAGAAGGGATAGAAGAGGACCAGGATACTTTGATTTCTTATGATTTAGGCAATGCAAACATGATCATAAGTTGTGTAGAATACATATTAATTTGAATTGATAAATATTACACTCACTATTTGAATTGAATTTTTGTTATTAATTATGATTAATTAATGCTATTTATTCAACAAATTCGATTGATTGATACGGGTTGATTTTCTGTTACGAGCAATTGCGGAAACAATAGCCAGTCCGATAGCTGCTTCAGCGGCTGCAATAGCTATAACAAAAATTGAAAAAATATTTCCTTTTAATTGGCGATTATCAAAAAAATCAGAAAAAGTTACGAGATTTATATTAACTGCATTCAGTATAAGTTCAAGACACATAAGGGCTCTAACCATATTTCGGCTAGTGATCAATCCATAGATACCAATACAAAATAAATAGGCACTCAAAACAAGTACATGTTCGAGCATCATTGACCAACTCCTTATTAATTTTGATTCATTTCAATATGAACAACAATTCAACAGATTCAATTGACTAAAGAATATACCAAGTCTGGAACAAAAGAATATATTGGCAATAAAAAAAAAGAGTTTATACATAAATAGAATTGAAAAAAAAAAATCTTGATTTATATTACTAATTCTATAAAGATTTCTTACTGGCGAGCTACGACAATTGCACCTATCAAAGCAACTAAAAGAATTATTGAAATTAGTTCAAATGGAAGAAAAAAATCGGTTGATAAATGAATTCCAATTTGTTGACTAGTACTTATCAAATCTTGCTCAATAATCTGATTTGGTCTTGTAGTCCAAATAATTCCGTACCATGAAGTATCTGGAATAATAGTTATTAGTGAAACAAAAATACTTGTACAAACTATCAAAGTAATTCCATCCCCAACAGTCCAAAGATTAAAATCTTGGTAATATTCGGAACTATTCATGAACATCACAGCAAATATGATTAAAATGTTAATAGCTCCCACGTAAATAAGTAGCTGTGATGCAGCTACAAAATGGGAGTTTGATAAAATATATAATAAGGATATACAAACAAGAACCAGTCCCAACGAAAAAGCAGAAAAAATAGGGTTGGTAAGTAATACTACTCCTAGACTTCCTAATATAATACCCGATCCCAGAAAGACTAAAAGAAAATCGTGTAGCGTTTCAGGCAAATCCATTATATGTAAAAAAAAAAGACAAAGAAATCGAAATTTCATGACCGTATTGATATGACCAGGAAAAAAAATTTTTATATACTTAATTTTTTTTTTGCATTGAAAAAAAATCCTAAGGAGTTTGAATTGATTGATATATAGTTACAGTTAGATAATCAATGTCATTCCAGTCTTTATACTAAAGATTAGTTTGAAACTATATTAAAACAAAAATATAAAATCTGATTTTCTTTTTTATTTATTTTATTTATTTATTTTATAAGAATAAAAAGAATTTTTAATTATAAAAAATTCTCTTTTTTTATTTTATTTGAATTGTTCGAATTGTATAATCATCAATTACTGACATTGGTAAACGGCCCAAAGCAATTTGATTATAGTTCAATTCGTGACGATCATAAGTTGAAAGTTCATATTCTTCAGTCATTGATAAACAATTTGTTGGGCAATACTCAATACAGTTACCACAAAAAATACAGATTCCGAAATCAATACTGTAATTTAGCAATCGTTTCTTTCGAATATCAGTTTCCAGTTTCCAATCAACAACGGGTAAATCTATAGGACATACACGAACACATACTTCACAAGCAATGCATTTATCAAATTCAAAATGGATTCGACCGCGGAAACGTTCCGATGTGATTAATTTTTCATAAGGATATTGAATAGTTACAGGTAAACGATTTGCGTGAGATAAGATAATCATGAAACTTTGACCAATGTACCTTGCAGCTCGGACTGTTTGTTGACCATAATTCATGAACCCAGTTACCATAAGGAACATATCGTAAATATCTATGAATATTTTTGTTTTATTTCTTTCTCTTATTTGAGACAAGTTATGAATATAGAAAATAAATCTTTTACAGCGAAAACAATTGAGACGAAGTTGTTAATAATAGATTACCGAGAGAAATAGGTAAAAGAAATTTCCATCCAAGATTTAATAATTGATCCATTCTTAGCCTAGGCAAAGACCATCTTGTTATGATAGAAACGAATAAGAAAAAATAAGTTTTAGCTAATGTAATAAAGAGATCAATTGTAGTTCCAAAAACTCCATATGTTTTATTGATTTCAAAAAACTCAGAAACGAATATGTACGGAATAGAGATATTTGAACCGCCCAAGTAAAGAACTGTTACAAATAATGAAGAAATTAAAAGGTTTAAATAAGAAGCAACGTAAAATAAACCAAATCGAATACCCGAATATTCTGTTTGATAACCCGCTACTAATTCTTCTTCTGCTTCTGGTAAATCAAAAGGTAATCTTTCACATTCTGCTAGTGAAGAAATTAGAAAAACAATGAAACCTATAGGTTGACGCCACAAATTCCATCCCCAAAAACCATATTTTGATTGCGCATCAACTATATCAACTGTACTTAAACTGTTAGATAATCCTAGTCGGTGATAACATTACTGTTCCCATCTCTATTACAGAACCGTACATGAGATTTTCACCTCATACGGCTCCTGGAAAGCCTTAAGTAAATCTAAGGACCGGGACGATTATTTATCTCGTGATATATCCATAAGATATAGAAGATTTAAATCTATCAAACGGTTCTGAATTAGACCAATTCAATTCTGTCTGTTCTAGAAAGAACTAAATAAGAAAGATAAATCCATTTTCATAAAAGATACAATACAATAAGGCACTTCTGAATTGATCTCATCCCTTAAAAATCGAAATGTGAATTTGTTGAGTAATAACTGAATTCTTCAATAAAATACTCTTTTAGAATTCTCCATAACCCTCCGCATTTTGAATTACGAAAAAGAATTACACATTCGTTTCTTAATTATCATGTGAATTGGATCTCCATGAATATGGATATAAGAAATCATAAACAAAAAAGAGATCTGCTTTTCGTTTATGATTTCTTCTTCTTTTTTCGTTCCTATTCTTCTTTTTTGTGCTATGAAAAAGGGACTTAAAAAATTTTAAAGGATTTTTTCGTTCCTGATAGTAATTTATTTAATCAGTGGATGGAAGCATACTCTGGATCGGAGTTATGGGGAGTACTGCTTGATTTTTTCTACCAACTTAAAGCCCCAATTAGTATTCTTTTTCTATTATGCGTAAATTGTCTTTTGGATAATTTACAAAATCTGTGTTACTAATCCTTTGTGTATCTTGGTGTTTCTAACCATCCACTCCTTTTTTTTATTAACCCCTTATTAATTTTAATTTAATACATCTATGATCATACAAATCATAACTAAAACTCAATAAGGTTGGTCGTTTGAGCCCGCTTCAAAACAGGATGAAAAAGATTATCCAATCTTGGGTTAAATGTCCTCTTCTCTTTCTAATTTATTTTATTTGACTTCATTCTTATACATAGAAAATGAGACTCAATATTTTTACTGCCACTTAAAATCATCATACTATCTGTTAACTATAAGTAATACTATCTGTTAACTATAAGTAATAGAGTATTCTGAAATTTTATTCAATATAAGCTGTTTTATTTCACTCATATAACTATCTAATTTAGTTCTTCAATCCGAATTGTGAAAAATCAAATTAAGATAATGAAGGTTTCTATTTAATTTATTCGACTCCTTTCCTATATAGTACTATAAAGAGAGGAGCATAGCAATAGCATAGAATAGCTTTTTGGGTTTCAACGAATCGCACGTAGAGATATTGATAAGACACATAGAGTTAATGGTATTTCATAACTAATCGATTGAGCAGCAGCTCGTAGACCACCCAAAAAGGAATATTTATTATTTGACCCATATCCTGACATAAGAAGTCCAATGGGAGCAATACTCGAAATAGCAATCCATAAAAAAACACCGATATTGAAATCAGATAAAACAAAGTTATAGCCAAAAGGAATTACTGAATAACTTATTAGAATTGATATTACTGATATGGATGGTCCGATACTGAATAAACGGATATCTCCCCTAGATGGAATAAGATTCTCTTTGAATAGTAGTTTTGTTCCGTCTGCTAGAGCTTGAAGAATTCCAAAAGGACCAGCGTATTCTGGTCCAATACGCTGTTGTATCCCTGCAGATATTTCTCTTTCTAACCATACAATTGCTAGTACACTTATTGTGATTCCCAATACAAGAATCAAAATAGGTACAAGTATCCATAGAATTCCATAGACCTCTTTGAAAGATTCCAATCCGGAAAAAGAATTTATATCTTGGACTTCCGTTGTATCAATTATCATTTCAACGATCAACTTCTCCCATAATGATATCTATGCTACCTAGTATTGTCATAATATCAGCCAATTTCATTCTTTTAACTAATTGAGGAAGAATTTGCAAATTGATAAAACCAGGTGGACGAATTTTCCATCTCCAAGGAAAACCATTCTGATCTCCTATTAGAAAAATTCCTAATTCCCCCTTGGGGGCCTCAACTCTCACATAAAGTTCTTGTTTGGGCAATTCAAAAGTCGGAGACGATTTTTTACCAATGAATCGATATTCAAAATCATTCCATTCCGGCTCCTTTTCTCTATCAAAGGAGCGAATTTCTAAATTTTCATATGGCCCACCTGGAATTCCTTCCAAAGCCTGTTGAATAATTTTAATGGATTCCATCATTTCACCAATTCGAACTAAATAACGAGCTAATGAATCTCCTTCTTTTTGCCATTGAACTTCCCAATCAAATTCCTCGTAACACTCATAATTATCGACTTTACGTAGATCCCATTGTATTCCGGAAGCCCGAAGCATCGGTCCTGATAACCCCCAATTTAGAACTTCCTCTCTACCAACAACACCTACGCCTTCAACTCGTTCTAAAAAAATTGGATTTCGCGTAATCAGTTTTTGATATTCAATAACCCTTGTTAAAAAATAATTGCAAAAATCAAAACATTTATCTATCCAACCATAAGGTAGATCAGCCGCTACTCCTCCAATACGAAAATAATTATGCATCATTCTCATACCTGTCGCAGCTTCAAATAGATCATATATTAATTCTCTTTCTCTAAAAATATAGAAAAAGGGGGTTTGTGCACCAATATCTGCCATAAAAGGTCCCAGCCATAGTAGATGAGAAGCTATGCGACTTAATTCCAACATAATTACTCGTATATAGCTGGCTCTTTTAGGTACTTGAATATTTCCCAATTGTTCCGGTCCATTTACGGTTATTGCTTCTGTGAACATAGTAGCTAAATAATCCCAACGTGTTACATAAGGCAGATATTGTATAATAGTTCGATTTTCCGCTATTTTTTCCATACCTCTGTGTAAATAACCCAATATTGGTTCACAATCAATAACATCTTCACCATCTAGAGTAACAATAAGTCGAAGAACACCATGCATTGATGGGTGTTGAGGCCCCATATTGACTATCATGAGGTCTTTTCTTGTAGCTGGCACATTCATAGGTTTTTCCTCGATTCATTCTTCCATGAATTGTTAAAAAAAAAGTTCATCAAAATTCAGGATCTAATAAATCGAATAATTGAAAATGATTCTTGAAATTAACGAATTTGTGAATCCCGAATACCCAACTGATTTATTAATTTTTTATAACGTATTTTATTTATCTTTGACAAATAAGACAGTAGTCGTTGCCGTTTTCCTAGAATTATATGTAAACCCCTTTGAGATAAATAGTCTTTTGGGTGTAATTCCAAATGTGAAGTAAGTCTTAGTACCTTATTATGGAAATTGAATACTTGAAATTCAACTGATCCGGGGTTTTCTTCTTTTTTTTTTTTTTGTGAAATAACAGGTATAAATGAATTTTTTATCATAAAATGAAATGAAAGCTTTTCTCTCCCCCTCGTTTTTGGTAGATATTTTTATTGATCGGTAATAGTAATGACACTAATTTTGAATTTTGTATATAAAATTATCTTAATTTTTTTTTTTTTTTTTTTTCAAATCAATTATATTCTTAAGGAATGTAATTCAAATAGATAAAAAAAAATACTATATTTATTAATGGAATAAATAAAAATTCTATTGTCTTGTCTATTTCAAATAAAAATAAGACCATCGCATTTCTTTTTTTATTTAAATTTAGATTTATTTATATAAATAAATCTAAATTTAAATATATATATAAATATATATAAATAAATAAAAATATTTATTTATTTATATATATTCACATATCAGATATGTTACAAAAAATATTATGATAATGATAAATAGAAGATAAATGTAGATTCTAAATTAATCTTTCAATCGAGGATACATATGTATCCTTAATATACTGAAATTGCTTCCATTATGGGTATTAAACCAATATCGGTTTATACAAGCTAAATCTTCTAATCGATAATTTGGCCAAAGAAATAATTTAAAATTCATTAGTTTTTTTGTTTCGCTATCAAGATCTTTCTTTTTAGCCAAAACTTGAGAAACATTTTTTATTTGATTCTCATTGTCATTTATTGTTTTTCTATGCACAGTATTTCTATTCCTAGGATTGAAACAAGTTAGAATTCTCAATTCTCTACGGCGTCTAGGGGACAAAAGATTTTCAGGAACAAACAAATCATAAAGATTTTTATCTTTATTTTCTGTTATCTTTTGATCAACACGACTTTTTTTCCAACTCCAACTTTTTCGCCTCTTACTCTTATGAATCAACGGTACTCTTATGGTTTGATATATAAGAGATTGTTCATGGTTTTTTGTAGACAGGCGAATAGGTTCAATAAAAAAGATTAGCCTTTCCTTCAAGTCCTCAGTGTCCCTACATTCTGTATAACAAAAATCCTTCGTAATTGAATCAACCAGCATTTCTAAATCTAGCTCTCGCTTTTTAATCGACATTATTACAATTTTTTTAAAATTTTTCATTCTAAGCAGGAGAATGAATAAGTTGATATTCTCCATTCCTATTTCTTGGTCGGAACTATCACAGTGCAAATAAAAACCCAAATATTTTGATAGTAAGAAATCCCGTTCTCCCCTTAGATCGGCCCTGTATTTAGAATAGTATGAGCGAGATTTAAGATCTACATCTACTGGACTCACGTATTCTTCCGTTGTTAACTCTAAATTATCTTGTCCATAAAGCTGCAAAACAAAGAATTTTATTGGTAAGATCCAAGGATTCATCTTATATGCAGAATAAAATTTGCTTAATTTTGAAAAGAACCAAAATTTGGGAATAAGGAATTTCTTATTCGGTATAGAAGTCTTTTTCCTTTTTACATTCATTCCCATCCAATTGAAATACTTTCTATCCAGATTTTTTTCCATATCTAGAATATCATATTCTTCTAGATCTAGATAATTTTGGATAGAGATATCGCCTATTATATCCAAAAATTCTTTTCTACATGGGTTGTAATTATAAGAAATCGCTTGGTTTTTGTTTCCTTGCGGTGATCTATATCCATAAATATAGGATTTTTTCTTATCCGCAAAATGAATATATTGATAGGAGAAAAGATCATATCTATATTGTTTTTTTATTTTATTTTTTATTTCTAATAAGTCTCCTTCTTGTTCTAATAAGTCTCCTTCTTGTTCTTGTTTTTTGGAAAGAATTAATTGATTTTTTTCATATGAATCATATTCAACTAAATCTTTTTTTTGAGCCACACGATGTTCATTGATTCTCTTCCTCCAGTTTTGTGATACTAATCTCGACCATCTGTTCTCAGGTAAATCATATTGATAATGAACCTTTAACCAATTTGTCCATTGATTCATTAACGAATCGGGACGTTTCGTATGTCTTAATTTGGAATTAGATGTTCCTTGTATTCTAAAAAAATAATCCTTTATTTCATTCTTAAGAAAAAAAGATCTTCCAGGAGATTCAAAAATAGATCTTAACTTAAATTTATATCCATTACTAACTTGGATTTGTGATAATTTATAAAATACATATGCTTGTGACAAAGAAGATACATCCCAAGAATTCTGTGAATTCATATTCGTAATATTCCCAGATTTGTCTATAATCGACATAAATGGAATTATACTTTGATTTTCAATTCTTTCTTCCATTTTTTTTTTTTTGTAGTAAATGGATTTTTTTACATTTAGTATTTTGTCTGTTGATTCAAGAAAATCAAGAAAAACAAGAAAACGTTGTCGATGGATCTTAGCAATACTACTGATACATAAAAGTATATCTATGTATACTCCTTCTATGAAAATTTTGAAAAAAGAATAGGATTTACGTATTAATCGAACAAATCTTCTTTGTAAGATTTGCAAAATATTTTTTTGTAATTCTAATCTTTTAGCATCATAAGTAGTTTTGTTCGAATTCAAATGGATCTCTGAAGTTAGAATCCCCTCTTTTTTTTCTTCTGTCATTGTTTCTATTTGTTTTATGATTGTCTTTGTTTGAACATTAAGATCTTTTATCCTTTTTTCTGTGAATGAAGAATTTGTCCCATTAATCGATTCCACTTTAACGGGTGATTCCTCAATCTTTGAATTATTCTTACTGATTGTTGACGTTTTTTTGCTTTCACTCAGTTCATCTACTGTTTCATCTACTGTTTCATCTATTGTTTCATCTATTGTTTCATCTATTGTTTCATCTATTGTTTTGAACCTAAATAGAATACTTTTAAGAATCCTTTTGATTTTGATGTTCCAGTTTTCTATTTTTTTTAACATAGTTCGAAACCATTTTTTTCTTTCATTTAAAAATTTTAGAACTAGAAAAAAACGCTTTTTCAAATCTTTTTTCAATTGTTTGCTTATTGTTTTTAAAACGGGACCCAAAAATGAAAGTGGGTCTCTTGGGAAACCCTCATCAAGGTACGATTCTACTAGTGTTCCATAACCTGTTAAAAACCAGAAGTTTTTGTTTTCAGTATATTTTTTTTTCTGTGGATTTTTTTTTTTTTTTTTTTTTTCAGTCGATTGTACCTTAGATTTGTGCCAAGGTTTCAGAACAAAAGGGTGTAAGATCCTTATCTGAATACCCTCGTCGAACCAGTTTTTTGGCAATTCTTTGTGGGATACTGGAATGCCCTGATAGGTGCATTTAATATGAACTTCCCTGCTCCAATCCCTAAAATCTTCTGACCATTCGGGATTTTGAAATAATAGGATACGAATGATATTTTTAGTTATTATCAATGAAGGTAGTATAATATATTTTCTATTAAAAGATTGGATTAGTAATACAAAACTTCTAATTATTAGACCATATAGAATACTTTCCCAGTCTTCTTCTATTTTTAGAAGTCTTATTTCAGCCTCGTCTTTGTCGTCCTCTTCGTATTTGTGTTGGAGCCTTTTCTCAAACTCCACAAATTCTGAATTGTCAGTACCAGGTTTCCTGAACATTTCTTTCCAATATTGGGATAGATCATCGAAAAGATCACCAAAAAGAAAAAAGAATGGGGAATTGTCTATTATCTCCAAAAAAGTGGGGGAATGGACATTTCCAGTTGCTTGAAAAAGTTTCGTAGTCGCTATTTTACGCCTTAGAGGGCGCATAGATCCTTTAATTATATCTCGGTCATAATCTGGTTCGCGGAAAAAATTTATTAGAAAAAATTCGTGATTTAGGTTCAGTTCAGGAATAGACTCATTGTCATTTCTAGGACGAAGATTCAAATTCAGTGAAAGTGAATCTGTATTCCCATCAAAAATTACTATACGGTTGGCTCTTGGGGAACGAATCTGAGGCTCTTTTGTTAGTCTTTCCGTCACTTGCTCCAATTCGTCGATTAAGTTGTATGACCATCGAGGAACTTGTTTACTGATTTCGTTTATTCCACTACATTTTTTTCTATTAAAAATGGTTTGGTTGTTCCGATCAGTTCTAATTGCCTCGAATAAGAATTTTTTTTTTTTTTTTTTTTCTTCGGAATATATTTTTACTTGTTCATGTTCTGGAAATAAATAAAGTCCGTCAAAATTAAAACTTGATACGGATTTTTCCGAAAATTTACTGATTAAGTTAAAAAAAAAACCAATTTCAGTTAATAAAAATTTTCTATCAAATTGATCTATTTTCTGTTCAAATTCTGGATAATTACTATTATAATTACTATTAATAGAAAGAAGGAGACCATGAATCTTATTTATCAAAATGGAATTTGTTGTGTAAGTTTCATTTTGAATTGATGGTGAAAAGCTTTGTCCACGAAAAGGTCCATTCAAGAAAGGATCATATATTTTAGTTAAATATTTGATTTTCCTCTTATCATTAGACAATCTAATTCGGTTTTCAAATACATCCACAGGAATAAATTTCTTATATTTCTTATAGTTCTTATCTAGAACTTTTGCCCTTTTAAAAAATTCATTGCTTAGTTTCTTTCTTTTTTCTTTATTATTGGAGCTCCAATAATTAGACAATTCATTATCATTATAGGATATTTTATCTCTTGTGAAGAGATCCATTTTTTTTTCCATGATTTTCAGAAAACTAGATAAATCAGGTGGATACGTGAAAGATATTCGTTCTTTTCCATCACTTTGACATATATGAAAAAAAAACTGTGAATTTTCATCTCGTACGACTCTTTCAAAGTGATCGTTTTTTATATATCGCAATGGCCTATTCCATTTTCGATAATCGAAAAGAGTAGTTACAAGAGGTTTTTCCAATGCGAAGATATTATTATCTTGCTCAATGTTGTCCAAAGTCTTATCTTTTTTCGGAAAAAGATAAGAAATAAGATCTTCTTCGTCTTCGATGGAGCCGTTTTGTTCTTGTTTAGTTTCTTCCGTTTCCGAATCTATTTCAACATCGGTTTCTCTTTCACCATTGATTTCATCCTTTTCTTTCTCTTCGTATTCTAAGATTTCATCAGTATAAAAATATGGAAGCGGTGTTCTGCCTAAATAGTGGGCAACGATAACAAATGAAAAAACAACAAATATTTGACCCACATAATTTCGCAATTGTAATAGAATGTACTTATCAAATCGCATAGTTAACTTAGATTTGATCGAATTTTTTTGCTTTGACCAAACTAATAATATCAATCCAATACATTTCATCAAAAAGATATGACCAATTAACCAACCAAGAAAACTACTTGTTAAGAATAACAATTTATTGTTGGATCGAAAGAGATAAATGTTCATTAATCTTAGTAAGATTGAACTTGGGAAAAGAAGGGGGTTTGATAACTGAAAAAAAAGATTGTTAAAGAATACTTTGTAAATACGAAATTTACGTATTGAATTTGGATTCTTGTATCCGGAATCCCACTTGTATCCAGAATCCAAATAATAGTGAGAATCCGAATAATAGTGTTTGTCGTTTTTGTATACGAAATTAAAGAAAAGATACGGTAGAGTTAGGACAGTTATTGTATGAGGTCTAATCAAAGCCAAATGCAAAGGCGCATAATAGATCGATATGAACATCATAAGCTGTCCCGTAATAAACCCGGTTGTTGCTGCTATTTCCGTCTCGGTCCCTTCGTCCATAACCCGGGCTCGAATAAGGAAGAGATAAGATGGCCCTATGGAGAATGTAGTCAGAAATCCATAATAGAGTCCCATCACAATGGCTGAATTTAGTATTTTAAGGCATAAAGCTACTAAACGATCTAGTATAAACGATTGATAAATCATGAAAAACCTCTCTTAGTATTTTTATATTTATTGCAATTTTTATTCTTGCAATTTCATTACTATATCTTATATGATATTAGTAATTCTTATATGTTATATATGATATAAGATATTAGTAATTTTTATATGATATTAGTAATTCTTATATGTTATATATGTTATAAGATATTAGTAATTCTTATATGATATTAGTAATTCTTATATGTTATATATGTTATAAGATATTAGTAATTCTTATATGATATTAGTATATGATATGAATTATTCATTTTCGTTTTTTTTATTTCTATTTTCGTATTTTATATATATAATAATATATTATGAATAATATATTATATGATATTAGTAGATAGTAAATGGTTAGTGATATGATATTAATGTAGATAGTAAATGATATTACTAAGTAAATGGTTGGTGATATGATATTCTTTTATTATTTATATTAGATATTATTAGATTAAATATCTTATTATATGATAATATGGATGGAATATAATGAAATAGAGCCACTTTGAATTTACCT